ACTTACTAATAGGATGCCCTGCTGCGTTACAAAATTTAACCTTAGCCAATGATCCAATCAAAGAAATAGTTGGAACTAATGTATCGAGCTTCTTCATAGCATTATCCATTATAAATGAATTTTCTAACATTTGACTTCGTACCACTGAAAGGTTTGGTCGCATACTTGAAAAATAACCCAAAAAATCAAGGGAATGCTTGGATAATTGGTTTATATAAATCTTTCCTGGTTGAGACCACACATAAGAATGACATTGCCATAAATTGACAAGATAATATTTCCACTTATTCATCAGAAGAGGGGTATCCTTTGAAGCCAAAATGGATTTTCCTTGATATCTAACATAATGCATAAAAGGATCCTTGAAGAACCATAAGATGGCAGCCGGAAAATCATTAGCAAAGACTTCTTCTACAGGATGTTTTATTTTTTCATAGAAATGTATTCGCTCAAAAAAGATCCCAAAAGAGGTTAATCGTAAATGAGAAGATTGATTAAGAAGAAAAAGGAAGATGGATTCGTATTCACATACATGAGAGTTATATAGGAGCAAGAATAATCGTGGATTACTTTTTGAAAAAATAAATTTTTGGGGGGTAATAAGACTATTCCAATTATTCCAATTATAATACTCATGAAGAAAGAGTCGTAATAAATGCAAAGAAGAGGGATCTTTCATCCAATAATGAAGTGTTTGAACCAAGATTTCCAGATGAGTCGGGTAGGGTATTAGTACATCTGATACATAATTTAAATGCGGGAATTTGTCCTCTAAAAAAGGAAATATTGAATGAATTGATCGTAAATTATAAGATTTTACGATTTCTAAGGAAGAGACTAATCGTAGGGAAAACGGAATTTCCGCAATGACTGCAAATCCCTCCGATATCATTTGAGAATACAAATTTTTGTTGTACCCCAAAAATTTATTTTTGTTATAATCATTAACAGAAATAATCAAATGATTCTGTTGATACATTCGCCTAATTAAACGTTTTATAATTAGTAAACTAGATTTATTGTCATAACCTACATTATCCAACAAAACGGATCGATTTAAACCATGATCATGAGCAAGTGCATAAATATACTCCCGAAAGATAAGTGGGTATAGGAAGTCATGTTGCTGATATCTATCTAGTTCTAAATATACGTGAAATTCTTCCATTTTAAATTAGATTTGAACCAGAAAAGAAATAGGTGATTTATTGGGTTATCAAATGATACATAGTACGATACAGTCAAAACAAGGTATTATAGTAAGAAAAGATTAGATACCTCGGAAACAAGTAAGACTCATCAACGGACTCTCTAGCCTCTCTTTTTCCATCTAATTTTTTTATGTTCATTCTAGGGTAACAAGATGGTTAGAAGTCCTTTATTTTTTCAATCCAATCGCTCTTTTGATTTTGAAAAAAAAAAAAAAATCTTTATCAATATACTGCCTTCTTCTACACATTTATCTCTACCCCATAATGGGTAATAGCAAATAATTAGGACTCATAAGAAATTTATAATCCACTCATGGGAAAAGTCTTTCCCGCATTAAGCACTAATATAGTTTTAACGTCTAATTAGATCGGGCAATCATTCCAAAATTAAGAACAAAAGCTCGTTACTTTTTGTTTCCCTACAATTCGAACCGTAGTGTGGCTCTACCCATTTATTCACTCGACCAAATTAATAAAAAAAAATTATTACACGCCAAGAATTCCAAACAATTCAAATAAGGTTTTGGGTCTATTCGGTAAGAATGAAATATTCTCAGAATTATCCATTGATACGACATGCTGCTTTTTCCATTCATTCCTTTCAGGATCAGTCGCGGTCTTACAAACTCTACCGAGGTTATGGACGAATTTTTTACTTCATACAAATGTGTAAAAGATGCTAGTCGCACTTAAAAGCCGAGTACTCTACCGTTGAGTTAGCAACCCAAATAAAATAATTAGTAATGTGTAGATACAATCGTAATCCCAATAAATAAATAGATTGAATTGCACAACGCAATCAAAACCAATAAAAACATTAAAATAGCAAAAATTTTAAGATTTCTATATTCTGAAGACAATAAAAATGAATGGATCCGATGAAAATACAAAAAATTCTCAGATAAAATAAAAACAGGGAAAGATAGCGAAATTAGGAATAGGTATAAAGTAAAATACTTATAGACCGACCCTTGTCTCTTATGTTATCCATTAATTAATTAGTATATATTTACTATATATAGATTTTTATTATATAGATTTTTATTGATTTTAATATTTAATTTTAATCAAAAAAAAACTTCTTGTATCACAGAAAATCCAAGAACCAATTATTTGAATGAAATAAAATCTATGGAACGTAGATATAAATGGATCCTTTTATACACGATCGGATTATATTTATTTGATACACTGTTGTCAATATGAATGTTGAGAAAAGAATACAAAAGAGAAAACAAATTATAAATCTAACTAACAATTCCAATTTAAATCAATTAAAATTAATAAATAAATAAAAAAAAAAACTAAGGACTTGTGTTGGATTGGCACTATTACTATATATATACAAATATATACAATATTTGTATACAATGGTATACAATATTGGTGGCAGAATAAATTAAGAATTAAGTAAAATTAAGTAAGATATAAGATAAAAGTATAAAAAAATGAGGTTTATTCGATAAGTAAAATAAACAAGTTTAATCCTTTGTGTTTTTTTATTTGTTCATAAAGTTCTACCGAAAACCACCCCATTGACAGTAATCTCAAAATTTTATATTTATAAACCCAATTATATCTACATCATTTATTATTTATTCACTTGATCTTTTTTTATCTATTTTATTTATTTATTTATATCAATAAAATAAAAATGTATTTTTGTCGTTATAAAAGACAACATTCGATAGTAACAATAATAAATTAAGTATGATATGACTAGAACAAAAAAGGAAATAGAAAAGAACCAAAAAGGGTATATTATACGCAGCTATATACAAATCATCCACACCTTCTTTTTTTATATTTCATTAATTGAAATTTTGTTTATTGATTAAAGTGAAGTTCCGTAAAAACCCCCGCCTTTTTTGAAATATCATGAACAGTCCCTGTAGGTTGAGCCCCTTTTTCAAGGAAATATAGAATAGCAGGAACATTTAAATAGATTTTATTCTTTATAGGATCATAAAAACCCACTTTACGAAGATCTCTTCCCTCTCGGCGGGATCGAACATCAATTGCAACTATTCGATAAATGGCTCATTGGGATAGATGAAGAATACCCCCCCCTAGAAACGTATAAGAAGTTTTATCTTCATACGGCTCGAGAAAATTTGAAATTCTGATTATGTCTATGTATAGAATTATAATATCAAATATATCCATAAACTCATCAAATTAATTATATTATTGATTTAAGTACTTTTTTATTATTCTTCCCCAACCGAAAAAAAATAAATAAATAAATAAAAAAAATTATTCGTATTTGCAATTTGCACCCTCCTAACTCAAGTTGAATAACTCTCAAATAACTCAAAAGAAACCTTTGGGGTATTTCATTTATTGAGTAGTCTCTAACCCTTTTTATCTGTCTACTTTATAATCTTTATAATCTATTTTGATTCTTGATTCTGATCTAGTTGAGACAATAAAAAACGGTATTTCCTTGTTCCAGGATCTTTCTCTTTGCCTTGAATCATTGGGTTTAGACATTACTTCGGTGATCTTTAAATCGTTTCAAAATGGCAGCAACATACCTTTTTTATGATTTATTTCTATCAAAGAATCATCTGAATGGTTGATTCCTACGTAATACACTTTACTTTTGATTTGATCGAAAGAGTTTTTACAATTTCAACAAATTTTACTTTTTTTTACTTTTTGAATTGGATCCTTTAGATTTACATATCGAAAATATACTTACGAAGTTGTTCAAATTTATTGATCGATACTAACCTTAGATTCTTGCCCTTAAGAAATTAATTAATACTTTCTACTCGAGCTCCATCATGTACTATTTACATCACAACACCCCAAAAATGAAGGTTCCAGTGGAACAGAACAAATGATGTCGAGCCAAGAGCACTTTCATTCCTATATAATATTAAAAAATGGTGGATGTAAGAATCCACAGCTGATCATGTCCTTCAAGTCGCACGTTGCTTTCTACCACATCGTTTTAAACGAAGTTTTACCATAACATTCCTTCGGTTTGGAACCAGTATGTAATTGATTCAATTATGGAATCATGAATAATCATCAGTTCGGTCGTTACATAGTAATCTATACTTTTTCTTATATATGAAGAATGTATAATTTATGAGGACGTCTCAGCAAGAATTCAATCGATTTCAACTTAACCCGATTGTTTATAATTTTTTTTATTTAATTTATTAAAATAATAATAACTAATATTAAAATAATAATAACATTAAAATAATAATAACTAACATAACACGAATAAATAAACACGAATAAACAAGTTATTTTGTTTCTCTATCTTCAAATAACATGATAGGATAAATCAAACAATTTAAAACTTCTTCGAGTCCCAAGAACTCATAAGAAATCATTAAAAGGATTTAATTGATTGAATCATTTTCCTACCCGATATCGTTATTTGCATAAGATTTTACAATTCAATCATAAGACATAAGAGAGAGATAAATTCATATTGGATTAAACCATCGATGATTAAAAAAAAGATAGATGTAATGAAGGTTGGGGTTGTTATTTTTTCATATTTAAGATTGTAAAATTATTTACATAATATTTAACAAATATTAAATAAATTCAATTTAATATGCGATGCGTGCTATTTGAACTCAATTTAATTTGTGAAAAAGATATGATTCAGATTGCATATTAATATTAATAAAAAAGAAAGGAAAATCACATTCTATACCAATATTATACTCTATAAAGGAAAGGCTGTTCGAAAAGACAATCTTTATTTTGATATATTCTATTATGATATAGATCTATATTTTTATGATATAGATATATATTTTATTATCTATAAAATTATTATATATTAATAAATTAATAAAATGATCATGGGTCAAGTATGCTCTGGGACGGAAGGATTCGAACCTCCGAATAGCGGGACCAAAACCCGTTGCCTTACCACTTGGCCACGCCCCATTTCTAGTCGACACTAATAAACACTAATATTGGGACTGGTTGTTCGTCAACTCCAGTCTAAATATCTATTATCTATAAAATAGATTACTACAATTTTTATAGATATAGACATAGAATTAAACTTAATTTATTGATCATTACATATAATTCAATTAAGATATTGTATGAAAGTATGATTTATTCTATTCTCTTTTGATTTGAGAATTGAAGGATTTTTTATTGGGTGAGTTCAAATCAAATAAAGTTTTTTGGTATATCTTATTTTCTTTTTATTCATTTTTCTCTTCTATGAATAATAACATATTTATAATAATAAAAAAACTCAATTTATTAATAACTCAATCAAAAGAAATAAAATACAATTATCCTCAAGAACAAAATTTTTGTTATGCTTAATATATTTAGTTTGATCTGTATCTGTCTTAATTCTGCTCTTTATTCAAGCAGTTTTTTCGTCGCCAAATTGCCTGAGGCATACGCTTTTTTAAATCCAATCGTAGATGTTATGCCAGTAATCCCCCTGTTTTTTTTTCTCTTAGCCTTTGTTTGGCAGGCTGCTGTAAGTTTTCGATGATATCTTTAATACTGTCTAGACAAATTCATGATTTATTGAAAAAAAAATTCTAAGAATTGATAAGATCAGACAAGTCTTACACCATCAATTCAAATATTTTAATTCTTGTACAACTGCGATAAATCTGGATCACCCCACTGCATTTCTATTTCTTGGTGTCAAAATAAAAAAGTAGGGTATGCGGTATAAAAACGGAGAATCTATTCTCTTTTTTACTAAAAAAAATCGTGGAGATTATGTAATGCTTACTCTCAAACTATTTGTTTACACGGTAGTGATATTCTTTGTTTCTCTCTTTATCTTCGGATTCCTATCTAATGATCCAGGACGTAATCCTGGACGTGAAGAATAAAAAATAAGGTTTTTGTTTTCCTTGCTTGAGTTTAAAATGTTCTTAGTAGTATTTTATCTATTACACATCTTAAAATAAAAAAGAAAAAGAGCTCGCGATAAATTCGAAAGAAAATACCAAGCCATCAACAAAAACGGAAAGAGAGGGATTCGAACCCTCGGTACGAAAACCTCGTACAACGGATTAGCAATCCGACGCTTTAGTCCACTCAGCCATCTCTCCTCCCAATTAAAAAAGGATAATACTATGTTACATTATAAAAAATAAGGCTTGAAAAAGCCCTTCATAATCATAATATTTGTTTCATCCGAAGGGGCTTTTTAGTTCCACGGCCCGGCCTGGTCAGTACTTAAGCCGGGCCCGACCTTTTTGTTCCAACGAATCGTAAATAAAAAGATTTCTAAAATTTGAAAACTAAAAAACTTGCTTGTTATTATTATTACGATATTACGATTGAAAAAAAAAACTATTTATATTTCTTATTTCTATGATATAGAATCAAATGATATCGAATCAAAGTGTCATTTCTTATCTTTATCTTCAATTTTTTATATTTTTTATTTAAAATTTATTTACTTTACTGTACTGGAATAAAAGTAATAAAACTGGAATAAAAGTAATAAAGTAAATAAATAATAAAAAAGGACCTGTGGATTCTTGCACAATCCATTTTCATGTATGTTATAGCTTAAGTAGTTTTGTCGAGACGTCTAGGTCAAAAACCTCCGGCAAAAAACACTTGTAATTTAGTTAGTTAAATTAACTAAATTAAATGAATTCTCTTTTCCCAATCTCATTAGGTTCTCTGATACAACACGTAAACGCTCTAAATTTCATGATTATTTTATGATCCTATCTTTTCTTTATTTTCTTTTTACTTTTTATTACGACCAACATTCTTGTTCGACAAAAGATTCATTTATATACAATAATCGGATTGTAGCGGGTATAGTTTAGTGGTAAAAGTGTGATTCGTTCGATAATCCCTTACATAGTTAAGGGTTCCTTCGGTTTGATTAATATTTCATTCCGATCAAAAACTTTATTTCTTAAAAGGATTAAATCCTTTACCTCTCGATGAAAAATTCGAGGAAGAATATACATTCTCGTGATTTGTATCCAAGAATCAATTAAAAATTGAAAGTTGGATTATGAAATTACGAAACATAATTTTTATTAATTGGATGAATACTTCTAATTGAATGAGTATAAGTAAAGAATCCATGGATAAAGATAGAAAGTGTATTTCTAATCGTAACTAAATCTTTAATTTTGAATTTGTATTAGGGAAATTGAAGCAAAGTAGCTATTAAACAATGACTTTGGTTTACTAGAGACATCGACAAATTTTTTTAGCTCGGTGGAAACAAAATGCTTTTCCTAAGGATTCTTTCAAATAGAAATAGAGAACGAAGTAACTAGAAAGATTGGTATAATAT